TATCATTTTAACGATCAACTTCTCCCATAATGATATCTATACTACCTAGTATCGTCATAATATCAGCCAATTTCATTCTTTTAACTAACTGAGGAAGAATTTGCAAATTAATAAACCCCGGCGGTCGAATTTTATATCGCCAAGGAAAAACACCCTTATCTCCTATCAGAAAAATTCCCAATTCTCCCTTTGGTGCTTCGATTCTCGCATAAAGTTCTTGCTTCGACAATTCAAAAGTCGGAGAAGGTTTTTTACTAATGAATCGATAGTCAAACTCATTCCATACAGTATCTTTTACTCTATCAAAACGGCGGATTTCTAAATTTTCATAGGGCCCTCCCGGAATTCCTTCTAGGGCCTGTTGAATAATTTTGATGGATTCTGTCATTTCACTGATTCGTACTAAATAACGAGCTAATGAATCCCCCTCTTTTTGCCATTGGACTTCCCAATCAAATTCATCGTAACACTCATAATGATCAACTTTACGAAGATCCCATTTTATTCCGGAAGCTCGTAGCATTGGTCCCGACAAACCCCAATTGATTGCTTCCTCTCCACCAATAATGCCCACTCCCTCAACCCGTTCTAAAAAAATGGGATTCCGTGTAATAAGCTTTTGATATTCAGCAATTCCTGTTAAAAAATAATCGCAAAAATCCAAACATTTATCTATCCAGCCATGAGGTAAATCAGCAGCGACTCCACCAATACGAAAAAAATTGTGCATCATTCGCATACCGGTGGCAGCTTCGAATAGGTCATATATCAATTCTCTTTCGCGAAAAATATAGAAGAAAGGAGTCTGTGCCCCAATATCTGCCATAAAAGGGCCAAGCCATAACAAATGCGAAGCTATACGACTTAACTCCAACATAATGACTCTGATATAACTGGCCCTTTTAGGGACTTTAATATTGCCTAATTGCTCTGGCGCATTTACAGTTATTGCTTCTGTGAACATAGTAGCTAAATAATCCCAACGTGTTACATAAGGCAAATATTGTATAATTGTTCGATTTTCCGCAATTTTTTCCATACCTCTGTGTAAATAACCCAATATTGGTTCACAGTCAATAACATCTTCACCATCTAGAGTAACAATGAGTCGAAGAACACCATGCATTGATGGGTGGTGAGGTCCCATATTTACTATCATGAGGTCTTTTCTTGTAGATGGTACAGTCATAGGTTTTTCCTGATTCATTCTTCCATGAATTGCTGAAAGCGAAAAGAAGTTCATCAAACTTTAAGCGAAGAATTCAAATGAACTCTTCAATTTCTTCAAATTAACGACTTTTTCTCTCTCGAATATCCAACCGCCCTATTAATTCTTTATAACGCGCTCTATTTTGTTTTGACAAATAAGCCAGCAACCGTTGACGTTTTCCCAAAATTTTCCGCAGACCTCTCTGAGATAAATAGTCTTTTTTGTGCAATTCCAAATGTGAAGTAAGTCTCCGTATCTTATTGGTGAAACTTACTACTTGAAATTCAACAGATCCTCTGTTTTCTTTGTTTTCTTCTTGTTCTTTCAAAAGAATTGAAATAAATGAATTTTTTACCATAAAATAATTTGATACTCCCCTTTTTGCAGATATTGATTTTATTGATCAGTAATAATAATGTCATAAATTTTCATGTAGTATACACAACAATCATAATTTCTTTATATTCATTTTATCAATTAACATTAACCTATTTTTGAGTTCATTTGCCTAGTGATACAAAAAGACGATACCAAATAGTTTATCTTTTTATTTATTTATAGCTTGAATTGATACGCCATTTCCTTATTATTTATCCTAATAGGACAGTACATGTGTGCATCGGGTTACTTGCATATAACATGGATATTTACAGATCACGGACAGCAGAAAAAATGAAAAAAGATGATTGATAGAACAACAGAATATATAGGAAACTCAAAATTTTCTATTATGGATACATATATATCCTTAACATACTAAAGCGGCTCCCATTATTGGTGTCAAACCAATAGCGATTCATACAAGCTAAATCCTCTAATCGATAATTAGGCCAAAAAAAGAACTTTAATTTAATTAATTCATTTTTTTTTATGTCAAAATTTTCACTTTCATCCAAAAATTGACTCCAGTTTTTTATCTTGTTCTCCTTGCAAAATAATTGATTTCTATGCACATTATTTTGATTCTTTAAATTGAAAGAAATTAGAATTCTCAATTCTCTACGACGTCTAGACGATAAAATTTTTTCAGGAACAAGCAAATTAGAATTCTTTTTGTCTCTATTTAGAGTTTTTCTTTTATGTCTTGGAATGGATTCATCAAAATGATTCTTAGCAACATTTTGGGGGTTTCGGTATCTTTGATTACTTTGGTGCTTACTTTTATGAACCAATGAAATACCTATGATTTGATACATAAAAAACTGTCCATCATTTTTTACAGATAGACGGGCAGGTTCCATAATCAAAATTCCCTTTTTCGTTAATTGTGTAAGATTTAAACGTCTCCTCATTATATCCAGATTCATTTCTTTCCTTTGAATATAGGATATAGTAATATTTCTTACATTTATGAGGCTAACCAGGAGACCGTATATCTGGATATTATTCATCATTTTTTGATTCAATTGATTCAAACGTCCAGTCCATCTTAATTGCAAAGGAAAATCTCCTTTAAATAATATGTTTAGTTTTTCAATTGATTCTAAAAAAGATTCTTCAATATTGTTTTGATTCTTTAATTCAAAATATTGTTTTGAATTGGATGGGCTAAAATTTAAAAAATCCTCACCCTCCTCTTGCCTTCCCTTTCTATTTTGATTTTCACTAAAATTTGGATTTCTATTCAAATTAAAAAGAAGTAAGTTGCTTGGGATAAACCAAGGTTTCTCTTTATATTTATGATAAAGTATCACAAGCTCTGGAAAGAAAAAAATTTTCGGATTTGATATGAGGCGATTTAAGATTAATAATTTTTCATTCATTCCCATCCAATCAAAAAAGACCTTTTTGTAATTGATTTCGGAATTTGAATCGATCGGAAGATAAAAAAGACCATTATTATGAATTTTATCCCCTATTTTGTTTTGGTCCTTATTAGGTTCAACCTGAATATTTTTATTCAATTTCCAACCCAAATATTTTCTATCTTTATTTTTTTCCATATATATATAATTGCTTTTTCCTAGATAATTCTTGATAGGAATATTTTTGAGTATGTTAACAATTTTTTCTTTCTTTCTGGTGGAATTTTCTTGCTTCTTATTTGTTTCTAATGATGATCTATAAATATAGGCCTTCTTTTTAGTTTCAGAATCAATATATTTATATGATAAACGATCATATCTATAGTTTTTTTGAAAATTCTCTTCTTTATTTGGTAATAAATAGACTTTCGAGTTTTTTTTTTTTTTGTAATCAAATAATGGGTCTTTTTCATAGGAATACCATTTGTTTAGATCCTTATTTTGAGACGTCTGGCATTTCTTTTTTCCATTTCGCCCTTTTTGTGGGACTAATCTAGACCATGTAATCTGAGATAAATCGTATTGATAATGACCTCTTAACCAGTTTTTCCAGGGATTCATTCCATAATTTGGAAGTTGATTATGTGTTACTTCGGAATCAAATATTCCTTGTCTTCCAAAAAAATCCTTTATTTCATTCTTAAGAAAAAAAGACGGTCCATTATACTGAAGAATAGATCTGAACTTATTGAAGTGAATAACCTGGGTTTGTGATAATTTGAAAAATACATATTTTTGTGACAAGTAAGATAAATCAAAAAAAATATGTGACTTCCCCTTACTATTTCTAAGATTATCAAAAGCCTTTTTTATATTGATAGTCGAAATAAAGTCCATTTTATTTTTTTTTTTTTTCTTTTCTTGATTTGTTTCGTTATTGTCAATGTATTTCTTAATAATTTTTTTTGTTGATTCCATAAAAAGTTGTAGAGCGATTCTGCGCATATTAATGATACATAGAAAGATATCTATGTATATCTTTTCAAAGAAAAATTGAATTAATAATTCAATATTTTTTATTTTGAATATTTTCCAAATTTTTGGCGGTGATTTTCCATTATTCTTTTTTTTTTTTTTCGTTATTTCTATTTGATTTATGATTGTGTTTCTTTTATCAATTCTATGTTTCATTTCTTCTTCTGCCTGTGAATAATTTGTGAAACCTGTAGATCGATTTTGACTAAGTGATTCATGAATTATCGGATTGCTTATTATAAAATCCTTTTCTATTTCAGTTTCATTTGATTTGTATATTTCTCGCGGTATAAATAATGGAATTTTCTTTCCTTTTAAAAGTTCTTTTAGTATTTGTTTTACAAATACTAATGCTTTTTCTTCTTTTTTTTTTATTTTTTTTAAAGCTCTTCGAACTCTAAAATTAAATTTTCTTATTTTGACTTTATAGTCTATATCTTTCAAAATTGGTTCAAAAAAGGAAGGTGTTTTTCGCGGAGGACCAAAAGGATATTCCGTTTCCATTCCAAAAACTGTTAAAAAACAAGAATCAAAATCATCTTGTTGCTTTTGATCTCTATCAGAGAGTCGTAGCTTAGATTTGTGCCAAGGTTTCAAACGAAAAGGATATAGGATTTTGATTTGAAAACCTTCGCTGAACCAATTTTTAGGAAATTCTGTTTTGGAAAATTGAAGACCATTATAGCTACACTTTAGATAAATTTCTCTATTCCAATCTTGGAAATCCTCGTACCATTCCGGAGATTGTCTCAATAAAATACGGCCGATATTCTTAGCTATTATTAATAAGGGTAATTTAATATATCTTCTAAAAATTGATTGAGCTAGTAACAGAACACTTCTTGATTTTTGTGCATATGGAATGTTCTCCCAGAATTCTATTGCGTCTTCCTGGTCGTTTTTTTTTATTTGGAATTGTTGATTTAAAATCTCGAATTCTGACTTTTTGCCCGACCAATCTCTAATAAAAAAAAAAAGTTTCATTAGGTCAGATATAGGAAAAGGAAAAT